AACCCCCCCTTTTTCACGTCTATGAGGAGACGAGTTAGTATTTGTGGTTATAATGCTAAAATATCAAGTCGGCTCGTTGATCGTTACTGGCCTGTTGACTCTTCTATTTTCCTATTCATTACTTCTTTTCTTTTTCTGTGATTTGTGATTTTCTTTGTGTCTACTCGAGATTTACTCTTCTTTTTTTGATAGGAATTCTCTTGTTAAGAACCTATTAATCGATTGAAACCTCAGATTCATACTAGAACCACGATGATTACTTAAAAGTACAAAATAAGTCCAAAGATTCTATGAGTAAGAACCATTCGATAACCATTTATTCAACAAATAGATATAATAACTCAAAATAAAACTAAAGTTTTGTACTTTGATCAAAATCATCTAGCAATAAGGGAAATTTGTTCAAAAAGAAAAAAAACCTTTTGATTTAGAATTTATAACACTCTTTGGCAAATTTTTTTTATAGCCAGCCCGGTCGCGGGGTCTGAATAGTAAGTAGGAATCATAGTTATTGATTGGGATCTATTTCATATATTCCGTGCTCCAGATACTCGAATAAATATCTGACGAGGAAAAACCATCTCTATAAAGATGACAGACTCCTTCTCTGTACTACCAATAGAATCAATTAGAACAAGTCACACACTCATATTCCGGAAATACAGAAAAAAAGAAATTCCACGATCGAACTACCAATAAAGTAAAGGAATAATGGGATAAAAATAGGAAACCGAAATACTTTACTTTGTATTCGTATTAAAAATCTAAGAATTACCCTTTAATCTAATTCATTGAAATTCCATCCAGTAAAACGGAAGAATTATAAATTTCTAAAATAATAGATAGGAATACTGCAAATAGAGCCATCGCAACACCCATCAAAGGAGTGGTTCCCCAGCCAGGAGCTACTTTACCATATTCTGAATTCAATGGTTTTAATAAACTACCTACAGCAGTTTGTCTTGGTCCCGATCTAGAACCGCCCTCAACGCTTTGTGTAGCCATAAATCCTCTTCTTTTGTATTCATTGAGATCTGTTGACTTTGTATACCATTCCGTTGTAAATAAACGATCTTATCATAGATCCATAGGTCTATGGTAGTCTTTGAAGTCATATAATAATGGAAACAGCAACCCTAGTCGCCATCTCTATATCTGGTTTACTTGTAAGTTTTACTGGGTATGCCTTATATACTGCTTTTGGGCAACCCTCTCAACAATTAAGAGATCCATTCGAAGAACACGGGGACTAGTTGACGTAATGAGCCTCCCAATGTTCAATGTTATGTTGGGAGGCTCATTACTTCAATTAATAGGATGAAAAATCATTTCACTTTTTAGTTGGAACTTTCGGCGGTTCTCGAAAAAAGATAGCGAAAAAAATTATCCCTAGAGTCGAGACTAAGAGGAATGTATAAACCAATGCTTCCATAAATTTGATCATGCTTTACAATTATAGCTTCCATACCTGTTTGTTGTGGATTATCTCTGGGATAAAGAAATACGAACAAGAGTCACTGAAAAGATTAAAGAAAAGATACCCATTTCTATTTCCACATTAATCTATTCTATATCAACTAAAAATAAGAGAGAAATCTTGTATTAGACGACCTGTCTTCTTGTCGTTGGATCTCCAAGTTTTTGGAATGCTCCAAATTCCACTTGAGCATCCAAATCCGGGTCAATACCAGCAAAAACATCTCTAAACAAGGTTCTAGCACCATGCCAAATGTGTCCGAAGAAGAAGAGCAGAGCAAACGACGCATGCCCAAAAGTAAACCAACCCCTTGGACTGCTACGAAAAACACCATCTGATTTCAAAGTAGCACGATCTAATTCAAAAATTTCACCTAATTGAGCACGTCTCGCATATTTTTTCACAGTCGCAGGATCACTATAACTGACTCCATTAAGTTCGCCACCATAGAACTCAACAGTTACGCCGACTTGTTCGACACTATACTTCGATTCTGCCCTTCTAAAGGGAACATCGGCCCTAACAATTCCGTCTCCGTCTACCAAAACAACTGGAAATGTTTCAAAAAAAGTAGGCATACGACGTACAAAAAGTTCACGCCCTTCTTTATCTCTAAAAATAGGATGCCCTAACCAACCAACAGCTATTCCATCCCCATTGTCCATTGATCCTGCTCGGAACAACCCCCCTTTTGCCGGATTATTCCCGATGTAATCATAAAAAGCTAATTTTTCGGGAATTTTAGACCACGCTTCTGATAAACTTTGATTTTTAGCTAATCCAGCGCCAACTCTTCGATATATTTCTTGCTGGAAATATCCCTGATCCCATTGATACCGGGTAGGCCCAAATAATTCGATAGGGGTAGTTGCTGAACCATACCACATAGTTCCCGCAACAACAAAAGCAGCAAAAAAGACAGCAGCGATACTACTGGAAAGCACAGTTTCAATATTTCCCATACGTAATCCTTTATACAGACGTTGGGGTGGACGGACACTAAGATGAAATAGGCCTGCTAATATGCCTAAAGTGCCCGCTGCAATATGATGAGAAGCTATTCCTCCCGGAATAAAAGGATCAAAACCTTCTACCCCCCACGCTGGATTTACAGGTTGTACCTTTCCGGTTAGTCCATAAGGATCGGACACCCATATTCCAGGACCGTACAATCCGGTTACATGAAATGCGCCAAAACCAAAACAAGCCAACCCTGAAAGAAATAAATGAATTCCAAAAATCTTGGGCAAATCCAAAGAGGGTTTTCCTGTACGTTCATCACAAAATATTTCTAAATCCCAATACACCCAATGCCAGATAGCCGCTAAGAAGCACAACCCAGAAAACACAATATGTGCACCGGCCACACCTTCGTAACTCCAAATACCCGGATTCGTTATAGTTCCTCCTGTAATACTCCAACCGCCCCAGGAATTGGTTATTCCTAAACGAGTCATAAACGGTATAACGAACATACCTTGTCTCCACATTGGATCAAGAACGGGATCAGAGGGATCAAAAACTGCTAATTCATATAGAGCCATCGAACCAGCCCAACCAGCAACTAAGGCTGTATGCATTATATGTACAGAAAGCAAACGACCGGGATCATTCAATACGACGGTATGAACACGATACCAAGGTAAACCCATGGAAATACCCCTTTATCAACGAAAAATAGACACTATGTAACTTTATTGCATTAGCAAAAACTATGCTATGAACCTCCAATTATCTTCAAGAAAGGAGTAATATTTGTTCTAGTCTTTTTTTTTAGTAAAAGCGGAACAATTTGGTTCCGAATAAGAAAGAGAAGCAGATCTATTCTATACCCGATACGGAACAATACGCAATGGGGTTAATCCCATTTTCGATTAACAAATGCATCTATATTTAGGAATCCTTCAAAAAAAAGAACTATTCGAAATCGTAAACATTTTGATCGATTTATGACTCAAATATGATAAAAGACAATATTATTAAGCCAATAAATGCATTGTTACGCTTCCACATCAAAGTCCAATATAGTACTTAATTCTTTTTTCTTTCAGTTTATGCCTATTGGTGTTCCAAAAGTACCTTTTCGAAGTCCTGGAGAGGAAGATGCCTCTTGGGTTGACGTATAGTGCGACTTGTCAGATATATTGGGTCATATGGGATTTCCCCCGTTCTCTCCCCCGATTGAGATATCCTATGTTTCGGCCAAAAAAAATGGAATTACCAAGAATTTGGAGCGTGAAATGCAATTTGATTTGAGGAATATTCAAATTCATATTAGCAATTACAATAATTTATGGTTGAATTTTTTGGAACACTAAAATGAAGTCTTCATAAGTAAAGTATTCAGGCTCCCTTTAGACAAAAAACTTGAATTTTTATTTATTACTACATGTATTCATATATTTTTTATTAAATAATATTCCATATATTTCAGAGTAATCGTAATCTCAAACTTTTCACTTTAAACGAACCCAGCGAGGAAAGAAATAAATACATGGTTACTATTTTGCTTTGCATTGATATAAGATATGAACTCAATTGAAAATAAAAAAAAATGAAAAGTAAAAAAAAAAGACGTAATACTATTGGTATTTATCCTATATGTGCAAATCAAAATTGGGCAGATTTTTACTCGGAGTAGAGCATAAACCTAAAAGAATTGAAAAGACCTATTCAGTAACAAGAAAACAACATCGTGATTAAAATGAAATCGCGATGCCGCAATGCATCAATGATAAGTTAATTCAATATGTTTAATCTTAATGTATTTTTTTTTGAGAGGGAAGGGGCACAAAACGGAACTCATTTCGTTCTTGAAAAAATGACGAAAATTCGTTTCATTAATATACGAAATTGTCGAATTTCTTAGAATTAAGAAACCGCTCTCAAAACTAAATAAATCATATATCATATATATAAATAGTATAAATAGTTTCATTTTAAAAAAGAAAGAATCTACACATTGAGTCTTTTTTTCTCAATTTTTGTTGAACCGTATGCATCAAAAGGTGCATGTACGGCTCTTACGGGATACAAATTTGATCCTAATCAACCGACTTTATCGAGAAAGATTACTTTTTTTAGGCCAAGAGATTGATAGCGAGATCTCGAATCAACTGATTGGTCTTATGGTTTATTTGAGTATAGAGAATGATAACAAGGATTTGTATTTGTTTATAAACTCTCCTGGCGGATGGGTAATCCCGGGGGTCGCTATTTATGATACTATGCAATTTGTTCAACCTGATGTGCATACAATATGCATGGGATTAGCGGCGTCAATGGGATCTTTTATACTCGTCGGTGGAGAAATTACTAAACGTCTAGCATTCCCTCACGCTTAGCGCCAATGAGTTTTTTACGAAAAAAAGACTATGCATGAAATTCGAAAAATTAAGTAATAATAGCATGGCACATCGAATCCGATATACGAATTTGATTTTTTCAAAACATTCAATTATATATCGAAAGAGTAGTATGCAATTATTCGAAGGAGTCTTCCCCATTTTATCTTCGCTATTGTCGGGGACCCATTTTAGCGTCACAAACCTTTTTTTTTTATTTTCCTACCGAAGACTTTTTCAAAATTCCGATATTTATATTTAGTGCTATACTTATGAATATACTTTTGAAAGAGTAAAAAAACTCAAATAAATCAAAACTTTGGGATTGCTGAATCACAGAGGAGATAAATATATAAAGCAACGGAGCCATCATAGTATTTTGTAAACTACTCGGAAATCCGAAAGGAAGGATGGTAATTGGGTCGTTTGACGATGTCAATCCGATAGAACCTAAAATTTCTCTATATTTTCTTTGATGATTCTTTGATTGAAGGTCAAACGGAATTCCATTCGAGAGCCGTATGCAATGCCGAAAGGATGCCTGTACGGTTGTTCTATACTTTCTTGTTTTCTTTATTTCTTTCCATCTCATAATCGAGAGAGAAGAACCCTTTGTTCCATCATCAGGGTAATGATACATCAACCTGCGAGTTCTTTTTATGAGGCACAAACGGGAGAATTTATCCTAGAAGCAGCAGAACTACTTAAATTGCGAGAAACCATTACAAGGGTTTATGTACAAAGAACGGGCAACCCCTTATGGGTCGTATCCGAAGATATGGAAAGGGATATTTTTATGTCAGCAACGGAAGCCCAAGCTCATGGAATTGTTGATCTTGTAGCAGTTGAATAAAAAAGCAAATAGGGGGAATAAGTTTAAATAAATCGACAATTTGTATTTTTTTAGTTAGTTATTACCGGATTGACTAATATCTTAGTCATCTATTCCAGGGGAAAGTAATTCATAATTAGCCGGTTAGGATCAATCTAAACCAACCCATTCATTATGGATCCGATTCAACATGCCAACTATTAAACAACTTATTAGAAACACAAGACAGCCAATCCAAAATGTCACGAAATCCCCCGCTCTCGGGGGATGTCCTCAGCGACGAGGAACATGTACTAGGGTGTATGCGCGACTCGTTCAGATCATTTCGAATAGAAAGAGAAAGAAGGAAATCGAAGAAAGAAGTACGTACGTTCACTATATCAAACTAAAAAAGATCTAGTCGATTCTTCCATTGGAAATGGAATTTATGGTTTGCGTTGGTGCAAATTGAATTCACTCTCGTTTCAAAATTGAAGATGATCAAAAATTACTCATTGGTAACGAATGTTTATCCATTAAGCGAGCAACTATTATTTTGAAAACCCAATTTGACTATGAAAAACGGACTAAGAGGGTCAAGGGTCAGCTCCCCCCCAGCAAATTTTCATAATTCAATATCGTTACTGTATAAGTAGATCTTCTTGTGAAAGACTTTTTTTTTCCTAGTCATGGGTAGAGCAAAAGAATGTGAACTGTACAAGTTAGCAATAGTATTCATTAAATGAAGTCGAAGTAAAGGACTCCGGTGTATAGAGAGGACCTCACCGTTTTAGAAAGAACCATAGAAACGATGGAACCCCAGGATTTCCCTTTTATTATTTTTGGCATTCAAATAAATTGAATTGATACTAAGTATCAAAAAACGAAAACGTAAAAAATATTCTATTAAAAGAAATTCAAATAAATAGAAATGAATCGGAATAACTAAATCGTGGTTGGGAAGGTTATAGTAGCAAAAGCCATTGGAATTCTTATTTTATACATGGGAAGAATGCGTGCGTGTTGTTATTACTAAACTAGTAAATTGGAAAAGAATAACTGAAAGAAAGGAAATCCATTAGTTATTCATTAAGGTTTCATTTATTCAATGACCAGAATTACACGAGGATATATAGCTCGTAGACGTCGAACAAAAATTCGTTTATTTGCATCAAGCTTTCGTGGAGCTCATTCGAGACTTACTCGAACAATTATACAACAGAAAATAAGAGCTTTGGTTTCGTCTTATCGAGATAGAGGTAAGCGAAAGAGGGATTTTCGTCGTTTGTGGATTACTCGAATAAATGCCGTAATTCGTACGAATTTTGTATCCTATAGTTATCGTAATTTCCTACACAATCTGGACAAGAACCGGTTGCTTTTTAATCGTAAAATAGTTGCACAAATAGCTATATTAAATAGGAATTGTCTTTATATGATTTCTAATTCGATCAAAAATAAATAAATTCTTCAATTTTAAGTAAAAATTGGAATTGTAAGTTCGACTATTAAAAATGCCATTTTCTGGAGAATGAACTCCGAGAAAGTAGAATAAAAATTAGTATGATAAAGATAAAGTCGCTCAAAATAAAATGAGCAACCAAATCCGTCCAATAAATATCCAAGCCAAAAAGATTGCTTCTTCGCCGATTCTTGTTTTTTTTTTTTTTTATGATAGATAAGTAGGAGAAATCCAATCTAATCTTGATTGGATTCTCGAATTCTTCGAATAAAACTATCTCAGAGTTTGAATTTTGATTCAAATTGAAGAGGAAAGTAAGCCTACTTATTCCGGATTCTAAGACCATTAGCTCTGGCAGTCGATTCACTTCTTTCAAATTGTTTATCATTATTAAGAAAGGGTAATAAAGATAAAATACGAGCTTGTTTTATAGCAATAGTAATTAATCGTTGTTGTTTTAAGGTCAATCTATTCACCCGTCTGGATAATATTTTTCCTTGTTCACTAATAAATCGACTAATTAAACTCATGTTTCTATAATCAATTCGATCCCCCGATTGGATCAGGGGCAAACGCCTACGAAAAGATCGTTTGGATTTCCGAAAGGGTCGCTTGGATTTTTCCATACTTTGTTTATTCCTTATCTCGAAAATACTATTTCAATCCGATCCAAAATAATTTTGAATAAAAAAAAAGATTGGTTTTTTTTTATTTTGAGTTAATTAAAGTCTGTTAACTAAACTAGAATAATGGGGTCTCTCGAATAGAAAATATGTCCTTTTTTTGTTCCTACTATAAGAGTGATACACAAATAACTTGGAGTCGGTTTATTTCTTTATCTCCCCGTGAATCATATGTTTATAACAATAGGGACAGAATTTTCTCAATTCCAAGCGACTCGGCGTGTTGTGTCGATTCTTTTGAGTAATATATCTCGAAATCCCCCTTGATTCCTTATTAAGTCCGTTTCGAAGACAATTGCTACATTCCAAAATAATTGTTACTCGGGCATCTTTTCCCTTGGCCATGACCCTCCTTTAGTTTGAGTTTTTGATTCAACCAACTCTTCTTATTTGCTGATCTTGAAGTGACTAGCAAAAAGAAATAAAAAAAAGTTACTAAGTTGAAATTATGAAAGATTTCTTTACAATCACAATACAATAGAATAGAGTAATAGAGTAAGAAATATGAAATATTAAATTATATTTAATATTCATTTTAAAAGTTTAAGTGGAAGAACGAATTTAAACCCTATTGAATTTAGCTATATTGAATTCGATTTGAAGTTATAGTATATAGTACACTATTTCACTTTCCTATCTTGTATTCCAGTTTTTTCGTGGCCCCCTTTCTGTGCTCACTCGATTTTTTCGAAATCAAATTGAACGCTGAGTTCAAATTTAGCCGAGGTTGAATTCATTTTTTTTTTCTATCTTTCCTCCTTTCTTTATTTTGTCTCTAAGTATCTAAGTGAATTTTGGATAATTCAAAAAAGAGGGGAAGGGATTAGTCACAGATCTTTTGATCCTATCTCTAATCTTCTTCACCCCTTCCCATGTTACTAACTAAACTAGTATGTTTAAAAAAAAGGAAATGTCAACGCATCTGGGAATAAACGATTGATCTCTATCAACAGACCTGCTAAAGACCCGAACCAGAGAGTACTTAGGACCGGTGCCACGGAAAGATAGGTTTTTAGATCTCGCATTTTTAATTCTCCTTCTTTATTTTATGTTTTAATGTTTTATTAAAATATCTGATGGTAATACATATTATATGGAAGTATTTGAGATTCCTTTGTATTTGACATGGGATTCCTACTTTCCATGATTGATTTAAGACGATAAAAAAAGATAAGATTCTCCCTTTCTTAAAAAAAAAAAAAAAGTACCTTTCTTACCCTCCCCCCAGTATTCCCGCGTTCTTTTTTACGATCATTTGATATTCCTATGTATATAAGCATCTTATTATATAATAATAAAATATATATGAATAATATTCATATTAATACGAGATTTTCTCGTAGATATGAGTTAAAAAAACAAAAAGAAATGTTAAGAAAAATTGTCTAGGTCCCTATATTAATAGGAATGCACAAAATGGAAAAACTAAGATTTTTGAAAACAAGACGGGGATTCTCTACAATGACAATGTCGACCAATTGAAAGAAAGGGGTGTAGCGCAGCACGGTAGCGCGTTTGTTTTGGGTACAAAATGTCACGGGTTCAAATCCTGTCATCCCTACCCGTTACTTCTCTTATGAGAAGTAACAAGGAATAAATTTCATTCGATTCAAATCACACATACATTTGTTTATGTTATTCTCGAAGATAGTCTAGGCAGTCAAGATAAGATTCGAGTGGGGGGCAAAAAAAATTTTCTTATCGGCTGTTAACTATTGTGATAAGAAGACTTTTTTTTTGATAATAAAGCGCTCTTAGTTCAGTTCGGTAGAACGTGGGTCTCCAAAACCCGATGTCGTAGGTTCAAATCCTACAGAGCGTGATTCTGAGATTGATTAATCTGAGAATTCTAGCCAAATTCAAATAATTGAGCAGAACAGTAATCTGAATTTGACCTCCTCTTTTCTTAAAAAAAATTAACAGTAGGTGAAATTATAAAAAAACAAACTGTTAATTAATCAAAGGTCTAACTGATCACCACGTCTATATTGTAAATACGCAGTTACAAATAATCCCGCTAAAGTAATAGGAATTAGACCTAAAACAATTCCAAATAGAAAAACTTCAATCATTTCAATTTTTTTTTAATATAATAAAAAAGAAAAAAGAGAGGTACTATCTATCACTAAATATTAATTCGTAGTGCCAGGGAATCTCAATGACCAATAATTTGAAATACATTTGGTAATGAATTATAGAATCTCGGAGTACCACAGAAAGATT